GATTGTCGGATTTTTCGAATAAAGCATCAATCTGCCTTTGAGTTCGGGTGTGAATTTTGAGAAAGAGTAAGCCTATTTTTTTGTCTGGCGCATTCGCCTTTTATTTCTTTTCATCTCTCACGGTCGACTTATCTTTCTTTCCGTCTGGCTTCTATTTCTTTCTGCCTTTCTTATATTTCTTTCTAACTCTCGCGGTCGGCTTGTTTTTCTCAAATTGTGTCTCCTTAGTATTAATAAAAGGTAACGAAGATAAAATACGAGCTTGTTTTATAGCAATAGTAATTAATCGTTGTTGTCTCAAGGTCAATCTAGTTACTCGTCTAGATAATATTTTTCCTTGTTGACTAATAAATCGACTAATTAAACTCATGTTGCGATAATCAATTCGATCCCCCGGTTGGATCGGGGGCAAACGCCTACGAAAAGATCGCTTGGATTTAAGAAAAGGTCGCTTGGATTTATTCATGGTTTGTTTAGTTTATTCTTTTAAACCGAGAATCCTATTTCGGTTGGATCTCTAAAATTAGAATACATAAAAATAAAAAGGATTTGGTTGATTTCTATTTAAATTAGCTTAAAATTAATTATAACATTCTAGTTATATAATTTAGAATGTTATTTTTCCCCCTCCTCAAGGGAGTGGAAGCGCTCGGTTCGAGCTATTTCGTTATCTCCCCGTGAATCGTATGTTTGTAACAATATGGGCAGAATTTTCTCAATTCCAATCGATTAGGCGTATTATGCCGATTCTTTTGAGTAATATATCTGGAAATCCCTGTTGATCCCTTATTAACACCCTTTCGAACACAAGTAGTACATTCCAAAATAATCGTTATTCGGATATCCTTGGCCATGAACCTCCTTTGGATTTTTAATTTACTCAACCCTTCTCCTTTCGATACGAAAGGAAGACGAAGAAAGAAAAAAATAGACGTTCCTCACTTGAAATCAAATTCTGCAAAATTTTGCTGCAATCAATCTATTAAAATAAGATACAAAGATTTATAAACGAAATTACAAATTACAGTATTTCAAACTACAGTCCAGTATTTCGTTTAAGTATCTTGGATAATACTCTTTCCTAGACCCGCATTTTATATTCTACTTCCATTTCTCTATTATTTATTAAATTATTATAGAATTCGGATTTGAATCCGAGTCCCACAGCCGTTCAAACCACTTTTTCTTTCTCTTTCCTCCCCTTTTTTTTTGAATTAGAAAAAAAGAGAAAAGAGAAATAGAGGGGGAGACGGATTAGTGACAGATATTTAATTGTATCTCTAATCTATAATCTTCTTTATTCGTTCCCACGCCAATAACTAGAATGAAAAAAAGGGGAATGTCAACGCATCTGGGAAAAAACGGTTAATCTCGATCAATAGACCTGCTAAAGACCCAAACCATAGAGTACTAAGTACCGGTGCCACGGAAAGATATGTTTTTAGATCTCGCATTGAAAAACCCCCTTCATTTTTTTGTAATACATAAACATATCTGATCAGATGCATATGTAGTTAAGGACCATTTATCATTGTACTCTAATAGTATACAGAATCCCTAATTCAAACGGAAATGTACAATGATCCAGTAAATCTTTTTCTTAAAACATAACATAAAAACGTCCTTTTCTTCCCGAGCATTTCCCCAAAATACTCATTTCATTTTCCGACGGGTTCCGTTCCATCTTTCATAGGGATCGAAGTATTTTATTAATATTCGATTTAGATTAATATTATATGTTAAATGAGACCAAAAAGACGAAATGGACAGAGAAATTGTATAGATAGATATATATATCTAATCTATAGAAGAAAAAACAATGTGGAAAACAAGACAAGAATTCTCTACAATGATACTGTAGGCTAATTGAAGGGATGTAGCGCAGCTTGGTAGCGCGTTTGTTTTGGGTACAAAATGTCACGGGTTCAAATCCTGTCATCCCTACCCCTACCTATCACTGTTCCCTAGAGCAGTAACGGGGGATTCGGTGAAATCGATTTAAATTGGACGTATAGAATCTTTCATTCTTATGATACTATCTAGTATATACATAAAAGATGTCTTGAGCTTACAAAAAGAATCCAATCCCTTTCTTTCCAGTCTTATTTTTTTGATAAAAAAGCGCTCTTAGTTCAGTTCGGCAGAACGTGGGTCTCCAAAACCCGATGTCGTAGGTTCAAATCCTACAGAGCGCGATTCCGTTCTTCTTAGATTTAAATAGCTTCACTACCTTGAACAGCAATCTGAATTTGACCTCCCGGATATTAACGAAAGGAGGAGGTCAATCAAAAAACGCGAGGTTAATGAATCAAAGGTCCAACTGATCGCCGCGCCTGTATTGTAAATATGCAGTTACAAATAATCCAGCCAAAGTAATAGGAATTAGGCCTAAGACGATTCCAAATAGAAAAACTTCAATCATTTCAATTTCTTTGAAAGGAGAAAAAAGAGGTAATATCTATACCTAAATATTAATCCGAATTACCATCAATCTCAATGA